GATGCGTATAATAAGGGGTTAGCTAGACCATGGAAAGGAAAGTAGTCTAAAGTAGGGCGTGAAGCGTAAACACCCCTTTTGGCAAGATCATACCTGGATCTAACCCCTCGAGAAAGCACTCTAGCCTTGATTTAGCCCCTTGAAAGGGAAGGGAGTTGTTGTTCTGTTCGGAAATGAAACCAGTGAAAATAGCCCAGTTCACTTAGCCCTGCCCTTAGTCAGTCAGCATTCCACTTTTGTCTATCTTATAGATAGAAGATCACGAACCTCCGTCATTGGATCTCGCTCAAAGACTAGACTAACTAAGCGCTAAAAGGACCGGTCTGAAAGTGCAAGATCCGATTCAGAGTGAATAGGCACTGCACCTGGGATCTCTTTCAAAGGAAGGAAAGAAGCCACCCCATGAAGGTTGCATGGGCCCTTCCCTTCTAAGCGCTTTACGGAAAGTCTGGAGGAAGCCAGGTGCCTTAGAAAGGTCATCTACTGCCGATGGAGTAAGCGCTAAGGAGCTCATCCCGAGTCTTTGTACTTGCCCAAATCCCCTCAAGGGATCGAACTGTTTACAACTCTTTCTTTCCCCTCGAAGGATTGATGAGAAACCCTTGCTTGAAGCTTGCATTCAGGAAAGTATGTCTCCGGTCTTTATCCAATTCCAGTTCAATCGGGACAAGGCAGTTCTATGATCCGAGCCGAGGGAAAAAGCTAGAAGGCAAGGCTTCAATGAGCTAGTTGGCTGAAAGCAGTACCAGAAGGAATCTGAGTAAACAAGATCAGCCCTTCCAAATGGAATGGTAAATAGTTGATCTGGATTAGATTAATGAATAGGAATAGATGAATTCTAAGCTGAATTGAGTTACGTTCTTCTACTCGAGGAAATTCTACTAGTGAAATGCCCCGTTAGAGTGACTCTTTCAGGGGTATTCCGAGAGCCCTTAGCTTAGGGGAATCCGGTTGGATCGAACGAGAAGGCTCAGGCATGATTGGGTTAGCTAGACTAATTGCGCCGAATAGATAGTCGCATTGGTTCATGACTTAGTAGCTGGAGCTGCCTATGGTTATAGGACTTGATCTTTTAGAACCTAATTCCACTGTCCCTTCAAGGGAAGTATCAACCAATGATCCCGGTGTATTTTACTTTTGAATCTGTCTTTGCTTTCGGGCATTCAGCTTTTGTTTGGATCTCTATCTCAGGCTAGTAGAGAATGAAAGTAAGAAAGAAGGAAAGGACTGAATCCGATGCTATTGGGCTACCGCGTAAGGATTTTAACTCTCCAAGCAAGCAAGGGAAGTGCACGCTAACTAAAGGCAAGGGCCGGAGATAGAGAGTGATGAAGGGGGAATTGCATTCTATTCTTGCAGCCTATTCTAACAACATTCGAGTTCATTCTCGATAGCCAGATAGTGAAGTTCGAAGGGGAAGGAAGACTAAACCTAGTGCCAAGCTAAAGGCTAGAGGAAGAAGCTAAGAGTCACCAATACGAATGACTACTTGTGAAGTACCATGGAATTGGGAAGAATTCTTACGAATTTCGTTATTCTCTTGATTCTTCTAGCTAACCTATCAAAGGAACTGTTTTCCCCGCTACGCCCCTTTCATCGATATTGGCTTTAGACCGCTTTCCTGTTGATGCCGTAGGAATTCTCTCTGGAACAACCCCTGGCTGAGATAAATAGACTGATTGACTGTGATGAGGTAGCTTAGATTCGGAGATAGAAATCTCTTTGTGGCAACCAAAGTGTCATCGAGTTAGCTGTTGGATGAAAATAAGTAGGTTAGGAGTTCACACCAGGCTCAAGGGGCATCTCTTCCAACATTTTATTACTTTTATCCCGAAAATCAAAGTTGCCCAGAAAGGGCGTTGTTGTTACTAGTTGAAGCCCCCCCTTCAAGACTTCTTCTTATTTGCGGCCTTCCTCTGTTCTTTTTAATAAACACTAAACCGAAAGTCTTGGTTTCAATGACTCCCCCAGCCATGACCTATTGGATCCTTCAGAACCAGCTTCAGCATTGAGTAAAGAAAAGAAGAATTCACTATTGGCCGTGTGGACATCCAAATCTTCACTTTCATGAGCAGGAGCTGGAGTTTAGGAATCGGGTACAGGTGCCCATAGACGAGAGACCCGCTGACCCACTAGTGGTTTTAGTTGGTAAAAGACAACAGGTTCAAGACAAAGGTATGTCACGGGAGATGGAGCGAAAGCACAAGGCCAGTTCTCATCAACTGAGAGCTCCACTCCAATCCAAGAGAGGGAAAGCAGCACAAGTTGAATTCAATTCCGTGAGACCTATGAATGAGATCTATTAGGTTAGGAGAGCCTTTGACCATTATAAATCCATATCATATATAACAGTAGAAGTAGAAGATAAAGCGCCTTTTAAGGATATGGGAATCCACTTCGCCTTCATCAACCAAATGGGAATCAAGGTGAGAGCCGTGGCCGGGTACGAACGATGGGTCGTCGGGTTCCAGAAGTCTCATGTTCGGAACGTGTGAGAGCTCGGCTTGGGGCCTAAGAAATGAATATAAGCTTGGATTAACCTACAAAGACGTAGGGAAGGATGGATAGCGTCAACATACTACGAGTGGCGCTTTCCTAATCAAAAGATAGGAAAACCTTCCCCGAGGAGTATAGAAGCCCACAGAACGGGACAGAGGTCGAAGACGGAAGAGAACAAGAGCAGTTCCGGTTTTATAGAGAAAAGGGAGCTCGGCTTCTTCAGAGCAGAAGTCAATGTCAATTTAGAGACCGGAGGAGAATGGTGCGCCAGAGTCAATACTGATCAGGATCGAAGTCGGATTCCGATACGTCAAGGTCATCCGCCGGTAATCATAGTCAGTCTGCGGCAAAGATAAGGCGCAATCTTCGGGATTGGGCGCAAACTCAGGAAAGTAAAAATCAAATGGTAGGCGGGAATTAGATGATGTGGAAGTGGATATAAATGGAAAATCAACTAAGATTGGGGATTGAGAACGAAAATGTTGGGGCCATTAGGGCTACCACTACTTCAAAGCAATGAAAGTATAAATTCATTTATCGAGAGGGAGGGATATTATGAAGCGGATAATCAGGGAGTGGTTAATCGAATAACGAAAAGCACAGGCGGATAGGCACGCTATGCTATACAAGAGGCTTGCTCCATTCCATACGGGAAAGTAAAGATGCAACTATCGCTAAAATGGCTGTATACAGGAATTGCGATATGGCTTAGCTTCTCTTAGCTCTAAGAAAGAAATAGCAGTAGTCTGGTCTGGGGACTTACGGGATTCAATTAAGCGAGGGAAGGAAGCACGGGTAAAGAAAAGTGGAATTTCCCCTCTGACCTTCTAGTCTCTTGGATTCATTTCTTTTCCTATTGGCATTCTATAGATAACTAACTAGACTATTGGATTGTGGGTCTACTAGCTATCTACCCCAAGCTGGGGAAACTTATTGAAGCTATCTACTCGAAGACCCTCTGGCTAAGCGAGCTTCAACTTTCTCATTATGCAAGAGTAGTGAGAACTTCAGTAGGCCAAAGAAGAACTTTAATTTAAAAGGAAGCATAGAGATCTGAGACTGAAGCTGATTGTGGTGAAGCATGATTCTCGCCATCTATTGTGTCCAAGATGAAAGTGAATCTCGCAGCTTCCAGAGGGGAGGCCACCCATGAATTCCTTCACAAAATAAAATCTCCCATTCTGAAGTCCATCTTCAGCATACTTCTTCCAAAGACACTGCACTCCAGGGACTTCCTTCATCCAACCAGTTACCAAGAGCTTCTTCAAAGCCTTCGAAAGTCAACTAATTTTCCACACTCGCATGGTGAAAGAACATGGTGTGTGCTACAGACATTGTATTCATAAGTGTCTTTATGTTAAGAATTTGAGATTATCGGCTTGCCAAAGCATCAGGATGATATAACAATTGTTCCGGCACCGTGTACCACCAGATAGAAAATCCAATCATAGCACAGAAAACTAAGACAAACCTCATATCGAAATTGTATGAATAGATTAGAGCATCTTTAATGCCAAAGGATTTCACTCGTGGACGCTTAGTCGTCCCGAAGGTCCTTGATCCTTGGGTTTGGGATTCATGCAATAAGAAGGAAGAGTCAGCCACTGACGAGAGAGTGTTTTGAACTGAATTCCCGTTGTCGAAAGACCGGGGAAGACTTTTAGGACGAGTCAAAGGGGCGACCAATCCATGACAGCCAGTAAGAGACAGAAGAGAGAGAGCACAGATAGAAAGCGAACCGCCCGTTCCCATAGCCATGGAATTGGGCATCTGCACTTTACGCGCGGTTCGTTTACTTCGTACTTCAATTCCAGGCTCTTTTGCCTGCTCATCCAAAAAAAGGGCTTATACCTTATCGGTAGCTACGTGGGCTCTTGTTTCTTATCCCAAAGCTGCGGACACGAGGTCTTTATTCCTTATTATTCTGCTAACACTTTTTTAGGGTTGGTTCTCAAGCTACTACGTACAACATCATCTTCCAAAGGACCATCTTCGTCAATGACATTGTTAGGTCAAGTCATCATCAACTAGTTCGCTTGCCCCTCCTTCTCCCGAATCAGCTTCTCTATGCGTGCCCCAAATGTCTCCACCGTAAGCGCATTCAACTTTCTGCGATCATGTGGCTCAACTTCTCCATGCAGAAAAGAAATCAAACAAATAAATAAGGGTATCTTAAGATAGACCTTGCCTCAACCCCCTGCTTGCTGTGAAAAACTAAGATTTCTCCCCATTCCAAAGTACTGAAAGTGAAACACTGGTGATGCAATTCATCATAAGAGACACCCAGTTCTGAGGAAATCCAAACTCATGTAGCACCTGCCGGATACTGAGAAAGATTTATTTGACTAGCATAAGCAGATTTTACAGTTTAAGTGTCCGCTGGTGGAGAGAGTCCAATGACATGTGTCCTGATCAAGAGCATGGGGATCAAGCCACTGACTTGCTAGCTTACCACGCCTGAGAAGAAAGAGTAGGAGCCTTACAGTCCTTTCAGTAAACCAAACTAGCCGGACTTCTCATATCAGCCCACCTATGATCCGAAAGGAAAGGCCAATGATTTAATAGAATCCCAGGGTTCGAAATTGCCTATCGGTTCACAATTTACATTACCTTTACTAGGAGAATTTCCTTATGGATGGCTCATACATGACATGAGACATGAATGGAATTTCTTTCCGGCTCTGTTCATGAGTCGATAGTTTGCTCAGAAAGACTGGATTCACTATAGATGAACAGGCAAGATAGACTCATCTGATCAAAGGGCACCAAGAGGCGTAGCGTTTGATTCACGAAGGTTTCGGTTTTATCTGCTTTCAACTGCTCCCTAACAGTTCTCATATTCCGTTGCGGTAGTTCTTTGTGTCCAGATTTCCAGGCGGTTAGATCAAGATAAGAATGGTATTATATGGGTGTCTTCTCGATAAGAAGGACTTCTAGTAGTGAAATAGGTACCCTCCGTGGGTTCCTTCAGCTTTTGAATAACTGCAGCTTTCTCTTTTCCTCCCAAAGTGCTATCCTTTCTTCTTCAGAAAGACCTAGTCCATCTGATTGATCCTACGGTCATCGTCGGTTTTAAGGGGTCTAATACCCTGGCTTTCTCTGCCAGGCCTTAAACTTTCCTAGGCCGGTACCCGAGCATAATTTTCCATGCTTTCCTGCTGGGTTGATACCGATCTTCCCGCGGTTTAGATCTTTTCCTGCTAAGCTTAAGACACTATATCCCTTCGTGGGTGATTCCAAATAGGATGGTCTGAAAAGCCCTTTCTCATTTTGTGATTCAAAGAGAGAATAGTAGTGGATCGCCTCTCCAACGCGACTTTGGCCTTTCTTTCCTCTACTTAGCGACTTTCTAACAAAAGGTTTCGCCTAACCGGAACCATGGGGAAAGCAGCAACGCCCCCGTATTTGGGCTTTAGCCCCGTCTAACCAGTATCGAGTCAACCTGTCTAACCGGAGAGAAGTCAGGCACGAAGACTTTCAGCAATGCTCATCGTCTCTCCAGACGGCTTATGCTGGGATGAAAGGCCCCCATGAGCTACTGCCAGTGAAGGTTCCCCCTAAGCCAGCCTAGCATCAACCATTCCAACTTCTACTTTCTCTACTTACGATAATATGAAAGAGATGACTGGTCCCGGATCTAATCAGCGGCCAACTCCTCATGCTGACCGGTTGTAGCTTCGAGGGATTCAAACTCCACTCTTACGTGAACAATGAGGACGAAGTGGTGCTAGCAGAAAACCTGTTGTGGTGTGAGGTTCAACTGCTTTGGAGCGGGTATTCGATACCACGATACTGGCGTTTTCCGGTAAAAAACGTTGTAACTTTCTTTCCCTTCCTAAACTTCCCGGATAAGTGGCTTCTACCCCGTCTTTTAGGTTGACACCGGTAATGGGCAAGCACTGAGATAGTTATCCGATCACCCAAGTATGGGAATAGGACCCCAAGCCCTTCTAAATAAATTCCAACCTTTCGCTCGTTGTTGTGGTGCTGGCTATAGAGTCTTGGCAAAATGGGATCAGACCAGGTCTACGCACATCGAGTGCATCCTGTCTATGTGGACCAAGACGTCCTTGCCATTAGAATTGTGGCTTGGACGGGGTCGTCCTTTAAATCCTTATTTGAGGGGTGTGATCATTGACTTCTTACTTCTTAATAAAAGAAATGAAGCCAAGGGCTCTTGCGAGCGCCTCCAGATGCTCTATTTGAGCAACCGGGTATGAAAGATTTCTTAGAATGGTCCACCTTAAGAGTATGGGTTAAGGACTGGCTACGGTACTGTCGATGGGACTACTGTACCCTACAGAACCCTGATGTAAACATCCAAGAGTTCTTCAATGCACCTATTGTAAATAGGAAATGGAAAATCACTCGGACAGATCCTCATCTTGTTCGATTTGGTCTTCTGTGGAAGATTTTCGATATGGTTGCAGGGACTAGATTTTCAGTTACCTATACTCGAAAGTGTTAGTTCACCATTATCTAGTTATCTCTGGTACAGAACCTTAAAGATGGGGAAATTTATGCTATCATTGATAGAATAGTAGGACGATGCGAAGTGGAACTAGGAGAGACCTTCGGTCTTTTATTTCTTTCTTGTTTTTATTTAGTGGATTTATGTATTTATTTATGATTTCCTTGGATCCTTCGGGGGCTTATAAAGAGGGCAAAGCCCATAAAACATGGAGTTGGGGCGTCTTTCCGACTCGTATCTCTTTGCTTCGCTTCCCTTTCTTGCCACCTTGCAGCTAGCTATGAAATTTTCATATTTCTATAGAGATTTGGTACTTTGACCCCAGATAAATACGGTGGTTTTTGCAAACTGGAATGAGATTGTACCTGTCGATGTGAACCTCCCCAACTACTTGGCTATATCCGGTATGCTAATAGGTCTTAGACCACATGTACCCTGACCTACTATGTTCCTGTGAAAGATTGCCATTAGGCGAATAGGTCGATTACCTTTACCCGTACATAGCCTTTCCTGCTCTATCTCCAGTAAGCGCCGTATTCCTCTTTCTTGGTATGAGCGACTAAGCTATACTGGTACACTACACTGAAACTAACAACTCTACTTCGGTACATGAGTTACATCTCTTGTTGGTTCCCATCGATTAACCACTAATTGCTTCCAACCTAACTTCGATATGGAACTGCCGTTTACAACTCTTTGATCCACTCCTAGTGGGTGGTATTCGTGGGTCACATTGAAAAAGTACCCACGGGAGATCGCTCTAAAGGAAAGGTAGGCTCTTAAGTCGGCTAGAGACCCCTTCGGAGGTGGAAGAGTTCCAGAGGTCAGTTATGAACTGGCAAAACAACACTCGGTCACCAACAAAGCCTAACAGAATGGCTGTTCTCGTAGCTCCTATCAAACGATAGGTGGTCTCATACACAGCATTACTACTGCCGGATTGGCTTTCTTTTAGTTGCTATACCGGTGTAGAAGAGAATAGTTGGTATCTCCATGATGGGACACAAGACCAACCAATACAATAGTAGTGGAATGCCATTTCTCGAGCTTTCCATCGAACGATAGGAAAACTCAGAGGGTCAGATCAACCCATTCATTAGGGGTGCTTTTGTCTCGTGATATGATGCTTGATAGCCTAGAAGATTGGACATTGGAACTATAGAACAAAGAATGGAAATCGGATTCCGTAACCCGCTTTACACTGAACTTAGCCGATACCAGCCTCTCTCACTATTGGTACTTAAGCGGCATATCTCATCTTGGTTGGGAGGTGAACTCAGTCAGTCTATTCCTAAGATAATCAGTCTTGTCTTATTCTTATGCTCATGATCCATCAATAGATCCTGCAGAGACAAAGGAAGACTATGGCTAAAGCACTAGTAGTAGATCTTCTAGCTACGTCCTTAGTCAGAGAGCCTCAATAAGTAGTTTCGGTAGCACCCCACCCTTACCTTACTCTGGTTGGGGAAGGCCTTGTTGGTTGTCGATAAAGAATTCCCATTTTTACCATTCTCTGAACCAACTAGTGAAGAGTGATTAGCCCCAAAAGGAAGAATCTTCTTTCGGTCTTGTTTGTGAATAGGGTGAGTTTCAACGAGGTCCAAACGGGATCTATTGAGGCGCAGGAGGGTGATCCAGGGTGATTAAGTTGTCCCCTGCCAGGATGAAAAAATCCAAGGATCCATTTTCTTTTCAAAAATCCTAAATTTCCAATAATGGTTCAGTTGAGTTTGCAAAGAAAGAACTTTAGGGTCTATGAATTGAGAGTGGACCTTACTTAGTCCTGTATCTATTAAAACTTTATTAAATTGGTACCATCCTTACCTTATAGGTTTTAGGCAATTAAAGCTCGATACCTATAGACGCTTTAGCACATTATGTCGTATTTGAGGTGCCAGATACAGGGTTATTTCTAGGCTTGACCTTTGCCCTGAACTTAGGTTTGAAAGAGTGAGGGAAATGGACACTAAAATGCGCCTGCCAAAGCAAGCAATGGAGTTTTGGTTAGGTCGTGCCCGTATCTACGAGGTCATATCATTTCAGTTCTTCGTAACGAAATGAAGCCTTGGGATCTACGTCTTACCCCAGACGAGTTCTTTGTCACTGAGAAAGTCCAAGATTGTCTCGAGTGGTCACTTCTTCGTTTATGGGTAAGGGATTGGCTTAAGTACTGCCATTGGTATTATAGTTTTGCTTTGTCACCTGATATCCGGATCGAGGATTTCTTTGATGCTCCCATTGGAATATCAGACGGACTGACCCTCAGTTGGTTTAAATGTGGAAGATTTATGATATGGTAACGTTGAAGGGAGTCGACTTCAAGGTACCTATACTTGAACCCCTCTGGGCGCAAGCTTGGTAGAGTCTCAGGTAACTCTTTCTTGGTTTTAACCTGCCGTCAAAGGTGTGGTCTATCCATCTCTCACTCTTTTTGAGGGCAGACCAATGGACCCATCTCTGATTAGGACCATAAACTATTTGAAAGACTTTAGGCGTCTCCTTCGGACCCTCGCCTTGGAATAGAATAAAAGAGGATAGGGTGAGTGGAATATGTAGGCGTAGGCGGTGGTAAACTTCTCTTTTCCGGTAGTAGAAGGGAAGCTCGTTAGCTCGGTCCGGTAAGAAAAAGTGGCTTCACCCTCCACCCTAAAAAGATCTTCAGAGAGGCGTTAACCAGAAGAGGTAGGGCCGGGAGGGAACGATTTCTGGGATTTCTATCTATCCATCCGTAAAGAGAACGGGGGCAGCCGAGACCAACTCCTTGGAAACCTTATAGGGATTCTATTAAATTCGATCTAGAGCTTCTATTCGAGGAAGAACAACCAGACGAGTACGGTTCATAGCTTTTGGTTGACAGATTGAGGTATCCTGATAGCTTGTTAGCGATTACACCAATTGCTGGGATCGAAGAGCTAGCTTAGAGCTTTCACTTCATTGTTCAAGCTCTTGAACATAGGTTGAGTTCATACATTGAATGCTTTCCTATTCAAGATATACTACCAATTCCTTTGAAGCTACTACCACTACCGAAGCGGGCTTGCTTGTTTTGGTTACCGGTTGGGGTTTCAAACCTCTCTCTTTCAAAACATTCTCAGTCCAGAAAACGAGTTCCTCGATCAGATCTACGCTACTGGACTGGAGCTTCCTTCTTGCTTGCCCCCTACCTCTCCTTAGTAGCCTTTGGGCGCTAGATCTACTAAATTAAAGAACAAAATGGGGATTAAGACTCTCGAAAGCTAAGTCATATTGCCACTCTAAAGCCTGCTTCATTCGAAGAATCCCGCTAACGGAAATCCAGACTCGACGTTTAAAAGACAAAACGGATATCAAAGAGTGAAAATCGAACTAGTTTAGCTCATCGAAGAGAAATGCCTAGTATGGAGAAAGATAGGCAAGGCTGGCTCACCTTGGATACTCCAAGCCTGATGCTTTTTGGGTCCGTATTCTACAGGGGAGGGACTTCCCCAATAGTGACTTCATGCAAGCAAGAAGAGGGAGTTATCCTTCGTGGGGATGGAGTAGTATCCTATCTGCTAGATCTGTTCTTGAAAAGGGAGTGTGAGTACAGGGGAAAAAAAGAGATATATGGAATGATAAATGGGTCTCTACTCTACCAGGGTCAAAACTAATGTACACAACCAGGATAATCAGCTTATACGCAATTACACACTATCACAAAGACCACACCCGTGTAAGCAGCATTCCTTCGCTACAAAGCATATCGCAAATTAGAAGTCAAAAGGTTCGCAGATGGGAATACAAAAGACCAGGATTTATTTATTCATTCAAGGTCCTCGCCTAGCCTTGATTGGTCTTGTTCTAAAGGTTAATGCCTCATCCATATGAGGATAGGTTTGCAGACGTTTTGGAAAGGTGCAATTCAGAAGTGACAAGATCCGCTCTTCCTGATTCCAGTCTTGGAGGAAGGGAGCTTGATGTGGATATGAGCTTAGACAGCAAGTCAGCTAGCTTCGTTTCCTTTTGTAGGGCCACTAGCTTGAACCAGAGGTTCTTGTTAAGTGTTAAGCTACGAATCTTTCTCAACGCCCATACCTTACCTTAGTCTCTTCGTCCCTTTATTCTGCTAACCTGACCTAAGGCCCAAGCTATGGAAGAGACCCGGTCTTATAAAGCTCTGTGGTTATTCTTTTACTCATCTCGATTCTTCCCAAAACATGGTAGGTAAGTCGCGAAAGACACGACAAAAAGGCCCTTTCTTTCGGGTTATGACCCTATGCTGATAACAAGTCCTAAAATAGCCTCTTCATCAGCCTTCGTTCCGGTGATTCTTTGTCCCTTGCTTGCAAGACTAGGCGCTAGACTTTAGACTGGGTGAAGTGAACTAATAGCAGCTCATATCTCTCTATAGAAGAACTCTCTTCCCTTGCCAACGCGGGTCACTAAAGTCACAATCAGAATGAAAGGATCCGAAGGAGGCTGGGATTGTATTCATTTCCCAGAGGTCCTGGTTCGAATCCTGCTCGTGACAAGCGAGGGATGCTCGCTAGCAGCTCAAATCCCGGGGATTGAAGGCTAAGGCAGGGCTCTTGTTGACAAAGAAGGTCTAAAAAGGCAGCAAATTAATGCATTTGAAGCACCCTACTAGTAGAAAGACCTATCGGACCTGTGAAAGTCTCGTTTTTTAACCAAACACAAAACAAAGAAGGGAAACGATAACATCAGAAACTTTGAGTTTTCTATGGTCAACATACGATCAAATTCGTTCCAGTCGAGCTCAAATTAAAATGGATACTCGAATCAAAGACAAACCACTGAAAACAGTCTTCATTCAGTCTATGTCGAATATCTTTCCTGCCTTTCCTTTCGGAGGTGTGCATGTCTGTCTTCGGAAAGTCTGTTGATGTGGAAGAATTACTAAAGTAAGGCTGCGAAGGACTCTTATTGTAGTGTGAGCCTTGAAAATACCCGAAGTTGAGCAATCTAACTCACTCAAGGGACGGGAAGGGCCTTACAAATGAGAAATAGAAGAGATAAGCAGACTAGTTCACTAGCACTTGATGAGTTCAGAGCGATGAAAGAGCTTTTTCGGGAGAAGGCTAACAAGGGCAATTGAGACCAGGAAAGAAGGCATTTGAAGGTCACTAGTTAGATGATAGGGCTTAAGCTGGACTTGTCTCTGAACAGAAAGGGTCGTTGAGACGATCAACCTATGGAGATATAGCTTCTTACTCAACCTAAAGGGATATTTCCATCGATACACAATGCTCCATTTTGATGGGCCTAGACCAGGCAGGCTAGGAAGTAGAGCTAACCTAAGCTGGAAAAGATCTTTACAGAGGGGACCAGTGAGGGAGTGGGAAGAAAAGAGAGGGAATGGTATAGCCCTATAGGGAATATGGAAACATATAGGAATTAGGAATGCCATAACAGAGATCAACTAGATCTTATGCCAAGGATTACTTTCTCAACTAGAAGTATCCTACTCATGTTTGAAAGGGATATCGCTAAAAGGGGGGTATTCATTCCAAATCAATAAGCATTCACTAGAACTACAGCTCATTTTTTTAGA